TTTAAAGAATAGGGAATAAGAGATCAGAAATATAGGTTCTTACGTATGGCGATTCAATATGCATCGTTGAAAATTCAATAGGAGGCGTAAGGTTTTTCTCAGTACCTAACTTCCATCAATATTAATATGAAGAGAATAAACATATGCTGAAAAGCCCACCCGATTTTTTGGAATTCAAATCCTTGTGATCTAGGTTCGATCTTACCTGGATTACAAATGGATTCAGTTACATCTTCGTGTGATTTGAACTCGAGTCAATTCAAAGTAAAGATAAAAGATATGATTCAAAGAAGAATCACATTCTATCCAAAAACCATCTTTATTCGAATATCCTCTGGGGCGGGAGGACTCGAACCTCCGAATAACAGGACCAAAACCCGTTGCCTTACCACTTGGCCACGCCCCATTTCTTCTATTCAACACTATTAAAGAATAATGTTGGTATTGATAGATCGTCAATTTTAGTCCAAATATCGAATTTATAGAATCGATTCTATATTTGCTAGGATTTTGACACGTATAGATATAGAATTAAATTGAATTTCTTGATCATTCCATATAATTCAATTAAGATATTTTATCAAAGTCTAATTTCTTCTATTCTTCGTGGAGAATGGGAGGATTTTTGAGTGGGTGAATTCAAACAAAAGGAAGGGTTTTTGTCTACCTTAACTTTCTTCGTTTTTACTTATATCAATTATCAATAACTCAATCAAAATGCAATTATCTCCAATAAAATGTCTATTATGCTTAATATCTTTAGTTTGATCTTTATCTGTATTAATTCTGCTCTTTATTCGACTAGTTTTTTCTTGTCCAAATTGCCCGAGGCCTATGCTTTTTTGAATCCAATTGTAGATGTTATGCCAGTCATACCTTTGCTTTTTTTTCTCTTAGCCTTTGTTTGGCAAGCTGCCGTAAGTTTTCGATGAGATCTTTAATACTATCCTAGAAAATTCATAATTGATTCCATAAATTCTAGCAATTTATAAGGTCAGATAAATCTTATAAGATGAACCTTCAATTCAAAGATTGAAACTTTTGGCTTGGTTGGATAGACGCAAAAAATCTCAAGCACCCCATTTCCCTATTCTGACCCGCTTTCTTTTCCAGTGAAAGACAACTCTATAGGGTCCTCCAAAATATCGAATTCTGGTTATGAAAGAAATTTTTAGTAATGAAAGACTCTTAAAATGAATTTCTGAAAACGGTTTTCTTTCTAGAAATAGAAAGCCGTTTTTTCTTGGTATCCAATATAGGATATGTAGTATAAAAATAGATGATCTATTCTCTTTTTTTTCCAAAAAAATGATCTTGGAGATTGTGTAATGCTTACTCTCAAACTTTTTGTTTCCACAGTAGTGGTATTCTTTGTTTCTCTCTTCGTCTTCGGATTCCTATCTAATGATCCAGGACGTAATCCGGGACGTGAAGAATAAACTAAAACGGTTTTTCATTTTCTTTGTTTGATTTTTGAAATTTCTTATGGTTTTATCTATTTCACACGTTTAACTACAAAAAAAGAAAAGGGATTTTCAAAATTTGAAAGATAAATGAAATAGCAAGTCATAAAAACAAAGGGAAAGAGAGGGATTCGAACCCTCGGTACAAATAACTCGTACAACGAATTAGCAATCCGCCGCTTTAGTCCACTCAGCCATCTCTCCCAATTGACAAAAAAAGATAATTACTGTATTCCATTACACGGAAAGTAAGGATTCCGAAAATTCTTTCTTTCTCTCTATATCTTTATTATATAGATATGTACAATTTTTTTCAGCAATTCCGTTTCGATAAAGTTAGGGTTGACAAGATCCAATAGAAAGAAAAATAAAGAAGAATTCTTTGATTTTTTGCAAAAGGGCCTTTTTCTTTTTATTCCCTTGACCGGGCTAGGTTAGTACCTAGCCGGGCCCTTTTTTTGTTCCAACAAATCATAGATAAAACGATTTATCTAATTTGAAACCAAAAAACTTGCTATTAAGTCAACAAGAAAGTGTGATTTCTTATTCTTCTTTTTTACTTTTTGATTTCCCTTTTTAACTACTTTATACATATTTATACATACCATGATAACTGGAATAAAAAATGAAACTATGGATTTTTAGACAATGCATTTTGATGTTATGATTTCGGTGTTTTTATCGAACTGTATCTATCAAAATTCCTACAGTAAAAGAAAAAAAAAGAACCTCTTATTTACAATGAATCTTCTTTTCCTAATCTCATTAAACCCCCACTAAAAAAGTTAAGACTCGAATTTTCATGATTCTTTTAGGATCCTATCTTATCTTGATTACGCTCAATTCCCTTGTTTGACAAAAGATCCATTATGATACAATAATCACATTGTAGCGGGTATAGTTTAGTGGTAAAAGTGTGATTCGTTCGATTAACCCCCTTTAATAGTTAAAGGGTCTTTTGGAATAATTCATATTCCGATCAAAACTTTATTTCTTAAAAGGATTAAATCCTTTACCTCTCAATGACCGATTCGAGG